ACCATCGGGTAAGAGGTAGGAAATCAGCAAACATCAGTTTCTAGTCCATCAATCCCAGGTGTCCTAGACCTAGGCGAAGTGCTGCCGAAATTTCAACTCAAACTCGGCAAGTGCGAGGTGTGTTACGGTTTATTGTTGATAGGAAAGAGTGAAGAGTAGATTCGTCGACTCCTAAAGTGCCTCCGGGAGATGCTGCTGAAATTTCAGCTCGAAGGTTGAGCCGAGTCCGTGACCATCTTTGAATCCTCTCCTGTTAAGGGGAGGTGCTGTCAGACTTCTAACTCGACCCGTTTGACCTCCTCAAAGTCACATTTAAGGGTGATTAGAGAGCTGAGATTCGAGTTTCCACCTCGCAAAGGTGTCAGGTTTCGTTGAGATTTCCGCAACGGAGAATCCATCGACGCTCGAGTGCAAAGGCAGAAGGCACTTCCGTGACAAGTAGCGTGTCAGTCTCGAGTGTTAGAAGCCCGATTCTTACCAGATCGACGGTCGGCAAGATTGTATCGTTCCAGATCCGCCATGTAAAAATCAGGTGAACCTTCAGGGATATCGCTTCATCGAAACCGAATGTCCTTGCTTTTCCGCTTTTTCGTATCGCGTCCCCCAGACCCATTACCCGCTCCGGTGATCTTAGCAGCTTGGCGGTGTACCCCCTATTTGGATCCATTGCCGAAGAAATCGTTAAAGGCAACTGGCCGACCCCGGCAACGAGAGGCTTCCAGAGCGACAGCGGTTGAAGTTGAATATCTTTCAGCGAGGCGGGGCCCTTCAAGCACGCTTTGTTTTTTAACAGATTTTGAAGTTTGGACAGTGGGTTGATCCACTGTCGTGTATGAGAGAGTGGACTACTTGCAATCATCTCCGCCTTCAGCGCCTTCGGAAAGCGCCGTCTTACATTAGGATGGGGAGTCGGGGTCGAACAACTAGGCTTACTACTACTACTACTATAATCTGGACGGTGGAAAAACGGCATTCGAACTAATGGATTCTTTGATGGGAATGTGGTGAAATTGGTCATAATACTGTCTTTTCTGGTTTTTCCGGACCAAAGCTGCTCTGCTCTGGGTCACTTGTTTGTTGTTGGTAGACTCAGTGATTACTGAGAAATGAAATGATTGGGAGGGAGCCCCAACACAAGAATTTTGACCAGCGGATCCTTCTGAAGAATGGTTTGAGCCTTGGTGCGAAACTCCATATTTTTTGGAAACTGAACTAATTGCCCCATGTGTCTCTTAAGAGGTATAAGCAAACCTCCTAAGATATATATGGTACGACTCCATGCTTCGCCTTTTTGAGTTTGAAGTGTACCCCTGCCCATGAGGCTAATGCTCGAAATAAGAAAGCGGAGAAAGATAGACTTTTTGGGTTCCCGATTGGTTGATGGGAAGCCTAGCCTGAACGGGCTTACGATCAACCAATCGGGACAAGAAAGACGCAAAAATCTGTAAAAAGGGCGACGAGACGCCTTGTCCTTCCTTTTGGTTTAGCCTTTCGAGTGGACTTTTTCTCGAGAAAGCCGAAATGCAGGTTGAACACTCTCTGTTACAGTTTGATGTCACTTTTTCTCTTTTTCGTTACTGGTGTATTGCTAGTGGACTCTAATAGCTAGTGGACTTAAAGAGCGAGCTGTACTGGTAGCTAGCTTACTAGTACTGGTGACTGTAAGAGCTGTACTGACAGACAGAGCTAGTGAGGTCCTCCAGACCGAACGATTGCTATTGCTGTACTGTAAGAGCTGTACTGGTAGCTATTGCTGCTTGCTGTAAGAGCTAGTGCTGTACTGGTGACTGTACTTACACAGCTGTACTGGGTACTTACTTGACTGGGAAAAAGCAAGCGTCTGATCAGATCAATCAAGAGATAGGGGTTCGGCCAAACATCTTTTTCCTAAGCAAGGACTACGCTGGCGAGTGACGATTGGCCGAGGGGAGTTCCATCATGTAGCTGGGTACAAATAAGCCAGTAAAAGACAAGTAGAAGCCAGTTAAAGACGAGTAGGCAGGGTACTATGAAGCCAGTGGGGTACGTAAACGGGGACAGATCACATGGTTTTGTACTGGTCAGCTTTGGGCTGGAGATTGACGATTGCCCTATCTCTTAAAGGGGGCCCTTCCCCGTAATCCGGGGAATACAGACAAGTGTCCCTGCCCCACTAATGGACGAAACCCCGTATTTTTGGCATAAAGACCTTTTCCACTCATAAGAGTGAGATCCAAAGTGGAATAGTTTATGAAACCCCGTATTTTTCATTAAAAAAGAGCGATTTAAGCATTCACACCACGAATTTTTCGTGGGCGGATGAGTCAACTCCGCTTCCTTACGCATTTTTTCGATGAGGACGATAAATCCACCACTGCCCAGCTGTGTGCCACTAAGCAAGCGCACAATGAAAAAGTAGATTCCTTTCTTAAAAAATGGAGAGCGTTGGCAGTAAAATGCCCAGAGCCACACTCCCACGAGAGTCTAACTGACATGTGTCGAATGAATTTGAACTCTAAGCCACGCCTGAAGCTGGTGGGCTTGAAGCTTAAAACACTGGGAGAGCTCTTAGCCGTTGCCACGGAAACAGAGGCTGCCCTCAAAGATCATGAAAAAGAGAAGGGTGGGCGGAACGATCAGGCTGATGGGTAGCATCAGGGTGGGCGTAGAGAGGGAATATAACTAACTGAAAGAAAGTCTAACGAAGGATTAATGCCAAACCCTTCTGGCTTCCCCATTTCTTGCCACTCGACTGAGTTGGTTCCGGTCTACTGATAAAAAATCCGTTTTTGACTGGGTAACAAATGTTGAGCAAGCATATTCACTAGCTAAGGAGCAGCTTCTTTGGGCACTCCTCTCTCGCTTGTTTAGTTGCCTTATGACGAAGGGCCGGTGTTGGAGGCGAAATTTGAAGACCAAGGGCATTTGGGTCTTTTCCCAAAATACAAGAAGCAAGGGGCACTTTAGCCATTTTCAAACTGTCCTGCCCGGTGAAAAGAAATAAACCTTTTGGTCATTGAAAAGGGTTTAGGACAAGAAAGATGTTTCCAAAAGATGGAAGGGGCATTCCGGTCATTTATTTCCACGTGCCCAGGACAAAAGAGACATCTTCAAAAAGAAAAAGGGTATTAGTGTCATTTGTTAAAGACTGGGCTGCCTTGGAATTCATAAAGAAGACAGGGGTATTCCTGTCATTACAAATGATCAGGGCAATGCAAGGGTTTTAAAAAGGTATTCGGGCAAGATTCATAGGCACTTCAGGGCCAAAGTTGGGCAAAATTCCGAAGAAAAATAAAGATTTTGAAAATGCAAAGGATCCAGGGCATCTCGGAAATATCGAAGACCACAGGGGTCAAAATTGGATTTCTTCTCATGCAAGCTGTTGGACCATCATAACGTTTGTATTTCAAAATCTAAAGGAAATCAAAAAATCATAACACAAATCGACTGACGGCTTGATAGGCTGCAAACGTGGCAACCGTTAGCCAATGAGAGGCTCACACACATGCCATTAGACCCAAGAAACTAAAGCACATACTAGGCATAGATAAAACCTGATGGAGAGGTGACGTCCATGGGAGCTGAGAGGAAGCTTCCTATAAAAAATAAAATGAAAAAGAAAATGATGGGAGAAGATCGGCTATAAAGGCAGGGGTTGAGACGAAGTGGGGGTCTTCTTCTGCTTCAAAAAATTGGAGATCTTCTTCCGTAGGTATATACCCCAACCAAAAAGGTGGCTCAATTGCCTGGACATGAATTGGCTCCACGATTTCTTGGTGACGCCGGCCGAGTCCTGATCCGGGGAGGTGGCGCATTGATCGGAACATTTCCCTGACAAAGACATTTTCACTAAAATCAGGCAGGGGTCAATATTTCTTGACTGGTTCTGCCAACTCAATGACCTGCACTTGCTCGAACTGGAATCCTGCCAACTCTAAGTTATCATCGTGCGGAATTTCTAGCACTGGGATAGGGTCCAGCACTGGCTCTTCTGGATCTCCAAAGATAGAAATGACATGATTCCCCTGTATGAACTTGACTTTCTGATGCAAAGTAGAGGGGACCGCTTCTATGGCATGAATCCACGGCCTTCCAAGTAGCAGGTTGAAGGAAGCCGGGATGTCTAGTACCTGGAATTTCTCCTTAAACAGGACCGGCCCTACATTCCCTTCCTCACGTCTTGAATGGCGGGCCGGGCTTTCAGAATTCCTTTAGGAGCTCCGTGCTGTTAAGGAATTTGGCTTCTTCACTCTTCCTTGAGGTAGCAAGTTAGCAGCATCAATAGGGGCATCAGAAGACAATGTTATGATTGAAAGATTGTCTTCATCAGATTGTCTTCTTCATGCAAAGAGAAGGAGAACTGGGAGAAGGAAACTCCTACTGAAGGAAGGCGAGAAAGAAGAGAAAAGGAAGGACGGTAAGAGGGATGATAGTTCCTTATTACAACCCTTACTAAAGGAAGGAGAGTGCAAGATAGAAGGCATTCTAATCTCTCCTAGCTTCTTAGAAACCTACCGTGGCTACATAGAGCTACCTGAAGCAAACTCTTCCTTAGGACACTAGAAGAGATACAGTAAGGAAGTTTTAAGCTAAATCCTAAAAGCAAGAAAGACATTCTATCTATCCTTCCTTGGTATTACCTTCAGGCAAAGAGATTGAGAGATCTAATCTATTCTGACCTTCAAGAACCATTGGGAAGAACTAGAAAGACAGGAGGAAATAGGGCTAACAACAAGCTTAGAGGCCTTATTACACTAGAATAGATACAGTAAGGAAGGAAAGCTACAGACTAACCCTAAGAGAGAAATGCTTTCTACCCTTCCTCGCTATCAATCAATAGAAGAAAGAAGATAGAAGTCAGGACGGTAAGACTCATGCTATTTCCCTATTCCAATCCTTACTGGCTGGATGCGGGATATATCTAATAGGAAGAAGTCTCACTCCTCTTACAGCTCTAAGATAGATAGATAGGTAAAGTCCCTTCTCCCCTGGAACAAAGGGGATCCAGAGGGAAGAAAGACGGACTCCCAGACAGGAGAGGGATATCCGGGGCGGTGTCCTCTAGACAGAAAGAGTAGACCTTCTTCCACGTGGAATGCCTCAAAGAAAGGATTACGAAAGGCCGGACTCTATCCCATTACTTGGGAATGGAGAGAAGGGGAAGCCAACTCCCTCGAGAAGCTAGGAGGGACTTTAAGGTATCACCCTTATTGAATTGAACAAAGTCACCCCCTGAGGGAAGAATCTTGGTCCAACCATAAAGGAAAGCCAAGCGACTTCCCTAGAGAAGGAGACCTTCTTGTAGCTCAGAGGAAAGAGGGAGCAACTTAACCCACCCAGTCCTGCCTTTAGGAAGGAATGCAGGAAAGGAAAGCACTTGGAACAGGCCGGACTTTAGCTTTAGGAAGAAAGCCCGACTTCGGAGCTCAGCTGGGACCAGGACTTTGGAATAGAGCGAAGGAAAAGCGCCCTGGGTCTCTCGATCCAGAACTACTAGGAGGGGAGGGGGTACCAGGTTCCTAATACTAATAGATAGGCACGAAAGGCCTTGTCTTTAGTTCCTATGTCCCTGGTAGGGAATCCAGAGCAAGAACCAGGAGATCAACCACTGCCTGCTCTAGCAGATAGGATAGAGAATGAACAAGCCATCCTGGGAAACCACATTTATGTACAAAGATAGCTTGCTACTCTGCCTAGTCCTATTTCCCTCGGAGATGGATCCATTAGGGGACCAAAAACAAGCTTTTGTGTGCCCCAAAGAACTTCTTTTTATTGCACGAAATATGCTGCTACTAGGGGAGCTCCCTTATCAGACCAGGCAAGCTCAATAACTAGCGGCCGCAGCGATAGATACCTGCTTAGCAAGCAATTCTATCTACATTCTACCGCCCTGGTTTGATAAGCCAAGGGTTGGTATGTTTGTCTGCGGTCAGCCATTAGGTTACTACTCCTCTTGGCCCCTGTTCACGCTATCACACCACGTGGTAGTGTGGCTTGCGGCAGATAGGGTATACCCTAGGCGCGTATTCAGGGATTATGATCTCCTTGGCGATGATATCGTCATTGGAGATCACAAGGTCGCCGTCGAATAGTAAACTCCTTGGTGATTTGGGAGTCAACATATCAGGATCAAAGATCTCCCAAACCGGAGCATGCGAATTTGCTAAGCGGTTCATGGTAAAGAATGTCTCTGTTGATGCCTCTCCGGTCTTCTTTTAATGGCCCGTACAACCCTGGGTTTAGCTCTTAGCAAGGAGGCGTATGACCTACCTATGAAGGTTGTATTCCGACTTGGTGGGGCTGGATACCGGGTTATGGCAAAGCTGAATGCTCACCGTTCTCGTAAATGGGAACGGTTATGGGTCTATGCGACGCGACCGACTAAGCGAAATCCACTACCTCTTGATATTTGGCTGGGCCAAGGATGCCCGTTAAACCCTTATCTCAAGGGGAGAATAGTGGACATAGTTCGGAACGAACTGAAGCCTCAGGATTCCAAATTTCCGCCGGCTAGGTTTGTCTCTGAAGCAGACCAGATTATCCTGGAGGGGTCTCTTTATTATGAATGGATGAGACAGTACTTAAAATGGGTAAGATGGTATGCCTTAGTTGCTCTGGATCCGGATCCTCGCCTTGATGATCTTCTTGACCCTCCGGTCGTAGAAACATCCTGGAAAGGCCGATCTACTGAACATAAACAATATCATAAAATGAAGTTCGGTCTTTTATGGAAGCTATATGATTTGGTGAGTCAAGATCCGACTTGGGTCCCCGGCATATTGGGGCCTGGCCGGGATCATTCAGAATGCAGCGTGAGCTATGATGACGTGCTAGCTGGATAGCTTCCTCTAGCAATGATGGCGTCTGGAATATAAGACTTTAGGTGCACCTGAGCGCATATGCCCGATAGGGAGTACTGGGGCTTCGGGCGTAGCAAACCAAACCAAAGAGGAAGGGCAAAGGCAGGGGTGAGCTTGGGCTGTGTGAGAAAATGGCTAACAGCAGTGTTATCCGTCTTCACCACAAACTTCGACCCAAGCAAATAATGTCTCCATACCCGAAGGCAATGTATGACCGCAAGTCACTCTTTCTCCTGGGCCGTGTATCTCCTTTCGGCGTCGCTTAACTTGCGGCTCTCATAAGCGACAGGATGGCCCTCCTGAAGAAGCACCCCACCTAAAGCAAAATCGGAGGCATCAGTCTGTACCTCAAAGGGCTTGGTCACATCCGGAAGTGCGAGGACAGGATCGTTCATCATAGCCCTTTTCAAATCATCAAAGGCATCTTGGCACCGACAAGTCCAGTCCCAGCCATTCCCTTTCTTCAGTAGCTCAGTTAATGGTGCGGCTCTCCTAGAGTATCCCTCGACAAACCGCCGATAATAGTTAGCCAAACCGAGAAAGGAGCGCAACTCGCTCACATTAGTAGGGGTCTTCCACTCTTGGATCGCCTTTACTTTGTCCATGTCCATGCGGATGTGCCCTTGCTCCACCACATGGCCAAGGAATTTAATGCTCCTCT